ATCAACAACAAAAAAAGTTCAAAAATACATTTACACTATTTATATTAAAGCAAATCCCGCAAGAATTGAGAAAAAAAAAAACACAAAAATTCACTTTATAAAGTCACTTTCTAATATTAGTAATATTAAAAAATATTCAAAGAACTTACCTTCTTTGTCACAAGCATATGTATTTTACAAATTATCAAAAACCCACGTTATTAACTTAAGATCTGTTCTTCAATATCACGGAACACCCGTTTTAAAGAAAAACGAACTAACGGGATATTTTAGAACACAAGGAATATTTAGTTCCGAATTAAAAAATAAAAAACTTCGTAATTCTAGACTGAATCAATGGAAAAATTGGTTAAGGGTTCATTATCAATATAATTTATCTAAAATTCAATGGTCTAAATTAGTAGCCCAAAAATGGCAAAATAGAGTTAATAAAGCCCCCCAAAAAGATTTAAACAAATGGTATTCATATGAAAAAGAAACTTATTCTCTATTACCAAATAAAAAAGAAAATTTTAAAAGACACTCTGAATATGACCTCTTCTCATCTAAATCTATTAATTATGAAGCTAAGAGGAACTCCTACAGTTATGTATCATCATTACACGTAAACAATACCGAAAAGAATACCAAAAAGATTTCTTATAATTACAACATAGATAAACAAAAATTATTTGATGGGTTGGCGATTATACTTATCAAGAATTATCTTGGAAAAGATGCTATTATGGCTAAAAATCCGGATAGAAAATATGCGGATTGGAAAATTATCCATTTTAGTGTTAGAAAGAAGCTCACTAGTGAGGCTTGGATCCATAGCACCAGTAATAAACAGACTAGTCACGATCAAAAAGTTGATAAAATGTATAAGAAATATCCTTTTTATCTCACAATTCATGAAGACATCAACCCCTTCAATAAAAAACAATTTGGTTGGATGGGAATGAATGAAGAAATACAAAGCAAGGCCATATCCGATTTTGAACTTTGGTTCTTCCCAGAAGTTATGTTACTTTATAATTCATATAAAATAAAACCCTGGGTCATACCCATAAAATTACTTTTTTTTTTTTTTCAGGGAAATGCACCGATTAGTACAAATAAAAACATCAATGAAAAAAAATATATTGAAGAAGATTATGCGGGATCAGTCATAAAAAACCATACAAATAAAAAGCAAAACACAAGCGCTACAGAAACAGAATTAGATTTTTTCCTACAAAATAATTTGCTTATTCAATTTAGAAATGATTCTTTTTTTAATCAACAACTAATCAATAATATCAAGGTATATTGTCTCCTGCTTAGACTGAGAAGCCCGCGAAAAGTTTTTATATCCTCTCTGCAACGAGGCGAAATGATTTTCAATATAATGCTGAGTCACAAGGATGTCCATATTCCCGAATTGGTGAAAGGAGGGGGGGTTAGCATCGAACCGGTTCGTCTGTCTGTCAAAACGAATGGACAATTTATTAGATATCAAAGCATAAGTATTTCATTGGTTCATAAGAATAAAGATCGCATTAATCAAAGATATGGTGATAAAAATAATTTTTTTAAATCCCTTACAAGACATCAAAAAATAACTGGAAATAGAGATAAAAACGATTATGCTTTGCTCGTTCCCGAAAATATTTTATCACCTAGACGTCGGAGAGAATTGAGAATTGTAATTTCATTCAATTCAAGAAAAGGGAAGGGTGCGGGTCTAAATCCCATACTTTGGGATGGAACGAACGTAAAAAACTGTGTTAAATTTTTGGATACAAGCCCAAGTCTTGATATAGATAAAAATAAATTAAAAAAATTAAAGTTCTTTCTGTGGCCCACTTATCGATTAGAAGATTTATCTTGTATGAATCGCTATTGGTTTGATACCACTAATAGCAGTAGTTTCAGTGTGTTAAGGCTACATATGTATCCACAATATCAATATCCACAATTTTAAAATAGACGACGATAAATTTTTGCTAGATATCAGATATCAGGTAACATATCTAATATTTCAAAGCAAACTAATACATACATGTAGTATCTTACATTCCATGATAATTCGATCTATAAATAAAAAAATCAACGGAATTTTTTTTTGAGAAAATTAAGAGTAGATAACTTAATTTAGTATACCCGATTCAAATGGTTAGCATTATTCTTTTTTATTATTTCTGATCAGTAAAATTAACAATAAAAAAAATATCTTTAAACAATAAAAGGGGGAGCAATTTACGTTTTATGGTAAAAAATTCATTCATTTCAGTTTTTTTCCAAGAAAAAAAAGAAGAAAACCCGGGGTCTGTTGAATTTCAAGTATTAAGTTTCACTAATAAGATACGACGACTTACTTCACATTTGGAATTGCACAGAAAAGACTATTTATCTCAGAGAGGTTTACGTAAAATTCTGGGAAAACGTCAACGATTACTAGCTTATTTGTCAAAGAAAAATCGAGTACGTTATAAAGAATTAATTGGTCGGTTGGAAATTCGTGAACCAAAAACTCACTAATTTAAATTTTAAAGAACTTTAATTATTTGATGTTAGATCTTGAATTTTTATTATTTTCGGCAATTCGTGGAAGAATCAATCGGGGAAAAACCTATGAATGTACCAGCTACAAAAAAAGACCTCATGATAGTAAATATGGGTCCTCAGCACCCATCAATGCATGGTGTTCTTCGACTCATCATTACTCTAGATGGTGAAGATGTTATTGACTGTGAACCAATATTGGGTTATTTACACAGAGGAATGGAAAAAATAGCAGAAAACCGAACAATTATACAATATTTGCCTTATGTAACAAGGTGGGATTATTTAGCTACTATGTTCACAGAAGCGATAACCGTAAATGCACCAGAGCAGTTAGGAAATATTCAAGTACCGAAAAGAGCCAGCTATATCAGAGTAATTATGTTGGAGTTGAGTCGTATAGCTTCTCATTTGTTATGGCTCGGACCTTTTATGGCCGATATTGGGGCACAAACCCCTTTCTTCTATATTTTCAAAGAAAGAGAATTAGTATATGATCTATTCGAAGCTGCCACTGGTATGAGAATGATGCATAATTATTTTCGTATCGGAGGAGTCGCTGTTGATCTACCCCATGGCTGGATAGATAAATGTTTAGATTTCTGTGATTATTTTTTAACAGGGGTTGCTGAATATCAAAACCTTATTACACGAAATCCTATTTTTTTAGACCGAGTTGAGGGAGTAGGGATTATTAGCGAAGAGGAAGCAATAAATTGGGGTTTATCAGGACCAATGCTACGAGCTTCCGGAATAAAGTGGGATCTTCGTAAAGTTGATCATTATGAGTGTTATGACGAATTTAATTGGGAAATCAAATGGCAAAAAGAAGGGGATTCGTTAGCTCGTTATTTAGTACGAATCGGCGAAATGACGGAATCTATAAAAATTATTCAACAGGCTCTGGAAGGAATTCCAGGAGGGCCCTATGAGAATTTAGAAAACCGATGCTTTGATATAGTAAGGGATCCAAAATGGAATGATTTTGAATATCGATTCATTAGTAAAAAGCCTTCGCCCACTTTTGAATTGTCGAAACAAGAACTTTATGCGAGAATCGAAGCACCAAAGGGAGAGTTGGGCATTTTTTTGATAGGAGATCAAAGTGTTTTTCCTTGGCGATGGAAAATACGACCGCCAGGTTTTATCAATTTGCAAATTCTTCCTCAGTTAGTTAAAAGAATGAAATTGGCTGATATTATGACGATACTAGGTAGTATAGATATCATTATGGGAGAAGTTGACCGTTGAAATGATAATTGATAGAACAGAAATACAAGATATCAATTCTTTTTACAGATTGGAGTCTTTAAAGGAGATCTATGGGATCATATGGATGTTTATACCTATTTTGACTCTTGTATTGGGAATAACAATAGGTGTACTAGTAATTGTGTGGTTAGAAAGAGAACTATCCGCAGGGATACAACAACGTATTGGACCTGAATATGCCGGCCCTTTAGGAATTCTACAAGCTATAGCAGATGGGACAAAACTACTTGTTAAAGAAAATATTATTCCATCTAGAGGAGATAGTGGTTTATTCAGTATCGGACCATCGGTAGCGGTCATATCAATTTTACTAAGTTATTCAGTAATTCCTTTTGGTTATCATCTTATCCTAGCTGATATAAATATCGGGGTTTTTTTATGGATCGCTATTTCAAGTATTGCTCCTATTGGACTTCTTATATCAGGATATGGATCAAATAATAAATATTCCTTTTTAGGTGGTTTACGGGCAGCTGCTCAATCCATTAGTTATGAAATACCATTAACTCTATGCGTGTTATCAATATCTCTACGTGTGATTCGTTGAGACATAAACTTTTGACTATTTCCGTTCTTTCGCGGAAAGCGTTGAATAGATAGTCTCCGTTTTTTGTTCATCGTTAGTGTTGATGAACTAAATCAGATAGTTCTATGAGTGAAAAAAAAACAGCTTATAAGTTTGCAGTAAGAAGTCGAGTCTCATTTCCTTATGTACCAGGATTAAGCAAAAGTAAATATAAGCAGTAGAGACTGTTTACCCCAAGATTGGTTGGTTGGGCATCATGGCTTGAAGCGGGTTCACAAGATCAACTGTATGGGGTTTTCATTAGCGTTTGGCTATATTACCCGACTACCATAACAGGCGATTGGGCAAAAATGAGTGGATGGTTAGAAACACCAAATTACACAAGGGATTAGTAATAGAGATTATGTAAATTATACAAAGGGCCGTTTCCGCATAAAAGGAAGACCAATTGGGGCTTTACGTTAGTAGAAATGATCAGGTAGTACTCCCCATGATTCCGATCCAGAGTATGCTCCTATCCACCGATTAAAGAAATTACTATCAAGAACGAAATAATCCTTTACTTTTTTTGAATCCACTTTTTAGAAACAAGAATAGGAACGAAAAAGTAGAAAGACTGCAATTACAATAAAAAATGAATAAAAAAAGAGAGAGAAAGATCTTTATTCTTTAATTTATATAGAAAGCAAATTCTTGGCATTATTTATGAACTAATGTAATATCTAATTCTTTTTCGTAATTGAAAAAGCTGGGTTCAAATATCTATGAATATTTATAGAAGGAGTATTTTATTGAAGGTTTAAGTTATTACTCAAAAAAACATTCTAAATTATTAAAGGATGAGATCAATTCAGAAGTACTTTTTTTGTTTTATTATAGCAGACAGAATTACATTGGTCTAATTCGGGACCTCTCAATAGATTTTTACTCGATCTAGAACATATCGCCATAAAGAATGCCGATCCGGTCCTTAGATTTCTTTGTGGTCCTGGAGGAGCCGTATGAGGTGAAAATCTCATGTACGGTTCTGTAATAGCGATGGGAACAGTGATGTTATCACCGACTATAATTATCTAACAGTTCAAGTACAGTTGATATAGTTGAGGCACAGGCAAAATATGGGTTTTGGGGCTGGAATTTGTGGCGTCAACCTATCGGGTTTATCGTTTTTATAATTTCCTCCCTAGCAGAATGTGAGAGATTACCCTTTGACTTACCAGAAGCAGAGGAAGAATTAGTAGCGGGTTATCAAACTGAATATTCTGGTATCAAATTTGGTTTATTTTATGTTGCTTCTTATCTAAATCTACTAGTTTCTTCATTGTTTGTAACAGTTCTTTACTTGGGTGGGTGGAATCTCTCTATTCCGTACATGTTTATTCCTGAACTATTTGAAATAAATAAAGTAGGTGGCGTCTTTGGAACCACAATTTTTCTCTTTATTACATTAGCTAAAACATATTTGTTCTTGTTTATTCCTATCACAACAAGATGGACTTTACCTAGGTTAAGAATGGACCAATTATTAAACCTTGGATGGAAATTTCTTTTACCTATTTCTCTAGGTAATCTATTATTAACAACTTCTTCCCAACTCCTTGCACTGTAAATACACTATCACGACCTGTCCCAAACAAGAGAAAAAAAAATTCGATATATTCACGATATGTTCCCCATGGTAACCGGGTTCATGAATTATGGTCAACAAACAGTCCGAGCTGCAAGGTACATTGGTCAAAGTTTTATGATTACCTTATCGCACGCAAATCGTTTACCTGTAACTATTCAATATCCTTATGAAAAATTAATCACATCGGAACGTTTCCGCGGTCGAATCCACTTTGAATTTGATAAATGCATTGCTTGTGAAGTATGTGTTCGTGTATGTCCTATAGATTTACCTGTTGTGGATTGGAAATTGGAAACGAATATTAGAAAGAAACGATTGCTTAATTACAGTATTGATTTCGGAATCTGTATTTTTTGTGGTAATTGCGTTGAGTATTGTCCAACAAATTGTTTATCAATGACTGAAGAATATGAACTTTCTACTTATGATCGTCACGAATTGAATTATAATCAAATAGCTTTGGGTCGTTTACCAATGCCAGTAATTGACGATTACACAATTAGAACAATTTGGAATTCGCCTCAAAGAAAAAATACGTCAACCCCATGATTAAAAAATTTTAGTTTTATTTTTCCTTGGTCAATAACTACAATAGAAATCCCAATAATTAGTTGATGAGAATCGAGGCGTCATTTGGAGTTAAAATCGAGTGATATATCATCTATCAGTAATTTTTTTAACATATATAGCTCCCATTTTAAATTTATTATTCTGATAAAAAACGAGATTGATTCAATAAAAAACGAGATTGATTCAATTATTGGATACACATCAATCTACACTCATTAGAATTTCTTAGCATTTAGAATTAAATTCATAAAAACATATCATAAAAAAATAGGGTCCATTTCCTGGTCAGGTCAATAAGATCATGAAAGATTTTTTATTTATTTCTTATTTTACAAAAAATGGATTTACCCGGATCAATACATGATTTTCTTTTAGTCTTTCTAGGATTGGTTATTATATTAGGAGGTTTAGGGGTGGTATTACTTACTAATACAATTTATTCTGCCTTTTCATTGGGATTGGTTCTTGTTTGTATATCTTTATTATATATTTCATCAAACTCCCATTTTATAGCGGCCGCACAGCTCCTTATTTACGTGGGAGCTATAAATGTTTTAATCATATTTGCTGTGATGTTTATGAATGGTTCAGCATCTTACAACGATTTTACTCTTTGGACCGTTGGGGATGGGGTGACTGCGATGGTTTGTGCAAGTATTTTTGCTTCACTAATTACTATTATTACAGATACGTCATGGTACGGTATTATTTGGACTACAAGATCAAACCAGATTATAGAACAAGATTTTTTAAGTAATAGTCAACAAATTGGGATTCATTTATCAACAGATTTTTTCCTTCCATTTGAACTCATTTCCATAATTCTTTTAGTTGCTTTGATAGGTGCAATTGCTATGGCTCGTCAGTAATAAATCGTTAGAACTAGCATAGTAATAAAAATAAAACGTTGTTGCGTGTTTCAATTCTATCAAAATCTAAAATTTTTTGTCAATATATTCTAACAATAAACTCTATT